CCAGAAAATAGTTTAGTTTAGAATTCTGGCTTTGGGAGCCAGGGGTGAGAGTTAAAATCTCTCTTTTCTGGGCGCTAGGGAGGAATTTAACCTCCGATCTTCGGATTACAAGACCGATGCTTTTATGCTAAGCTACTAGGGCAAGCTCATTTCAGTGCTTTATTTTCTAATCATCCTGCTAGTGGGAAGAGAACAAGGAACAGTGCGAAATATAGGACGGATGCGATTTGTCCGATGATAATGAATGGATGTTCTACTGGTATTCCTCCAATTCATGTCAGGATAATCATGTCTGCGACTAGGGTTCAAAATAGGAATTGGGTGATTGGGCGGAATGTTAGTCCTCGTTGTTTTGAGGTATGTAATAGGGGTACCACTATTAGTACGAGGATGGAGAATAGTAGTGCAAGAACTCCTCCTAGTTTGTTGGGAATTGATCGGAGAATGGCGTAGGCAAACAGGAAATATCACTCTGGTTTAATATGAGGGGGAGTAACCAGGGGATTGGCTGGAGTGAAGTTTTCTGGGTCTCCTAAAAGGTTTGGGGAGAATAATGCCAGGAGTGTGAGGGCTAGTAGTATAATCACGAACCCAAGGAGGTCTTTGTATGAAAAGTATGGGTGGAAAGAAATTTTGTCTGCGTCTGAGTTCAGTCCGATGGGGTTATTTGATCCTGTTTCGTGGAGAAACAGTAGGTGAATGACAGTAGCGGCGGCGATAATGAATGGTAGAAGGAAGTGAAATGCAAAGAATCGTGTTAATGTTGCATTGTCTACGGAGAAGCCTCCTCAAATTCATTGAACTAATATATCTCCTATATATGGCACGGCAGATAGAAGGTTTGTGATTACTGTAGCGCCTCAAAAGGACATTTGTCCTCATGGAAGAACATAACCGACAAAGGCTGTCATTATAACTAGGAGTAGGAGAACTACTCCAATGTTTCAGGTTTCTTTGTAAAGGTATGATCCATAATATAGGCCTCGGGCAATGTGTATGTAAATACAGATGAAGAAGAATGATGCTCCATTGGCGTGAATATTACGAATTAGTCAGCCGTAGTTTACATCTCGGCAGATGTGGGTAACGGATGAGAATGCGGTTGAAATGTCTGAGGTGTAATGTATAGCTAGAAATAGGCCGGTTAGAATTTGAGTAATTAAGCATAATCCTAGTAGAGAGCCAAAGTTTCATCATGCTGAAATGTTGGATGGTGTGGGTAGGTCAACTAGTGCGTCATTAGCGATTTTAATGAGGGGGTGTGTTTTTCGTAGGCTTGCCATTAATGGTTCTTGTAGTTGAATAACAACGGTGGTTCTTCAAGTCATTGGTCTCGGTTAAAGTCTGAGCAAGAATTATGACCTATTTCATGTTTTTATTATTAATAGCTTTGGTTGTGGGGTTAGTTGCTGTTGCTTCTAATCCTACTCCTTATTTTGCTGCTCTTGGTTTAGTGGTTGCAGCTGGGGTTGGATGCGGGGTTTTGGTTGGTCATGGGGGCTCTTTTTTATCTTTAGTTCTCTTTTTAATCTATCTAGGGGGGATGCTTGTAGTTTTTGCTTATTCAGCGGCTTTGGCCGCCGAGCCTTATCCTGAAGCCTGGGGTAGTCGTTCCGTTTTAGGTTATGTGTTAGTATATCTTTTAGGGGTTGGTTTGGTGGCAGGGTTCTTTTGAGGGGGCTGATATGAAGGATCGTGGGTGGTTGTTGATGGACTGAAGGAGTTTTCCGTTTTACGTGGAGATGTTAGTGGGGTAGCTGTGATATACTCATCGGGTGGGGGAATATTGGTGATTTGTGCTTGGGTGCTGCTTTTAACCCTGCTTGTTGTGTTGGAACTCACTCGTGGTTTAAGTCGTGGGGCCCTTCGTGCAGTTTAGAGGAGAACAGGTAGGATGGCTAGAATTAGGGTTAGGAGGAAAATAGTTAGGTATGTTTTAATTATTCCTCGTGAGATGTCGTTTGTAACTTTTGCTATGGTCATTTGTGTTAGTGCTAGGCCTTTTGGTCCTATGGCTTCTAATCACGTTTTGTCTAGTTGAGTGGCGGCTGATTGACCTAAGGTAAGTTTAAGCTTTGGGAGGAGTCGGTGAATGATTGCGGGGAAAAATCCTAATATATTTGAGAAATGGTGTAATGGGATTATTGGAATAACTTTTACTTGTTTGCTCGTCATGTTGGCTAGTTCTATGGCTACTAGTAGGCCTGCAATTGTCACGAGAAGGGCTGCTATTTTCAGGGTGGCTGGTATTGTCATAATTGGTGTTTTTATTGGTAGGAAGTTTTGTGTAATAATGAGGCCTGCAATAATGCTTCCTCAAGCGAGTCGTTTAATGGAGTTAATCACTAGTGGGTTATTTTCGTTAATTGGGGAGAGGGCCAGGAATCGTGGGGTTCCTATAACTACAAAATATACTAATCGGAAACTGTATACTGCGGTGAATGATGTGGCAATTAATGTCAGGGTTAGGGCTCAGGCGTTTAGGTGGGAGGTGTTTAGGGCTTCAATAATTGCGTCTTTTGAGAAGAATCCTGCCAGGAAGGGGGTTCCTGTTAGTGCTAAACTACCAATCGTAAAATAAGTTGAGGTTGCAGGTATAATATTAAATAGGCCTCCTATTTTTCGGATATCTTGTTCGTCGTTTAGGCTGTGAATAATGGACCCTGAGCATAGGAATAGTATGGCTTTAAAGAAAGCATGGGTGCAGATGTGAAGGAATGCTAGTTGTGGTTGGTTTAGTCCAATTGTAACTATTATTAGCCCTAATTGACTAGATGTTGAGAAAGCTACAATTTTCTTGATATCGTTTTGGGTTAGAGCACAGGTGGCTGTGAATAGTGAGGTTAGTGCTCCAAGGCATAGGCAGGTTGTTAGAGCTAACTGGTTATTTTCTATGAGGGGGTGAAGGCGGATAAGCAGGAAAATTCCTGCAACAACTATAGTACTTGAGTGGAGTAGGGCAGATACTGGTGTAGGGCCCTCCATGGCGGAGGGAAGTCAGGGGTGGAGGCCAAATTGGGCTGATTTTCCCGTTGCTGCTAGAGCAAGTCCTATTAAGGGAATTGTTAAATCGAAGTTTTTTGATAAGACAAAGATTTGTTGAATTTCTCAGGAGTTAAGGTTTATTGCAAATCAGGCCATAGTTATGATTAACCCGATGTCTCCTACCCGGTTGTAGATTACAGCTTGAAGAGCGGCTGTGTTGGCATCTGCCCGTCCGTGCCATCATCCGATAAGTAAGAAGGATATGATTCCTACTCCTTCTCAACCAATAAATAGTTGAAATATATTGTTAGCTGTAACTAGAATAATTATGGCTACTAAAAACGTGAGTAGATATTTAAAGAATCGGTCGATATAGGGGTCGGAGTGTATATATCACAGTGCGAACTCTAGAATTGATCAGGTTACATAGAGGGCAATTGGGACAAAAATTAGGGAGTAGTGGTCAAATTTAAAGCTGATGTTTACGTCAAATGTTTGGGTATTCATTCATTGTCAGTTTGTGATAATTCCTTCTGTTTTTAAATTCAGAAAAATTATTAATGGTAAGAGACTAATGAAGAATGCGGAACTAACGGCAATTTTGGTTATTCCTGCTATGTTTGATCCTTGTTGGTTGGGGTTTAATGTAGTAAGTAGCGGGTACACTAAAATAAAAAAGATTAGGAGAAGTGATGAGTGTATAATTAATGTCATTTTAGCTTCTACTTGGATTTGCACCAAGAGTTTTTGGTTCCTAAGACCAACGGATGAACTGTTATCCTTTAAAAGCGCAAGGAAGCCATGGATTTTAACCATGGAGGGCAAGGATTAGCAGTGCTTGCTATTTTCTGTTCTCCCTTGGTGAGTAAGGAGACTTTAACTCCTATCTTTAGAATCACAATCTAATATTTTGGCTAAACTATACTTACAGTAGCATCATCCTCATATGAGTTCTGGTTTTGTTACCAATAGGATGACGGGAACTAGGTGTAGTGTTATCAGTAGGTGTTCTCGGGTATGAAATGGTTGGAGTCCCGTAATGTGATTTGGTGTAGGGCCTCGTTGTGATATAAGGAACATATATAGGGAGTAGCCAGCTGTAATAAGTGTTCCTAGACCTGTAAGTAGAATTGTTCATGGGGATCAGTTAAATAGTGTTGTAATGATTATAAGTTCTCCTATTAGGTTTGGCAGTGGTGGGAGTGCTAGGTTAGCTAGGTTAGCAATGAATCACCATACTGCGGTTAGTGGAAAAATAATTTGTAGTCCTCGGGCAAGGATTATTGTTCGGCTGTGTGTTCGTTCATAAGCTGTGTTGGCTAAGCAAAATAGTGCTGAGGAGACTAATCCGTGGGCAATTATTAAAATAATTGCTCCTGAAAATCCTCATGGGGTTTGGATTAAAATCCCGCCTGCTACAAGGCCCATGTGACTTACGGATGAGTAGGCGATTAGTGATTTTAGGTCTGTTTGTCGGAGGCAAATTGATCCTGTTATAATAATGCCTCATAGGGCTAAAATAATAAATGGGTAGGCCAGTTCTTTTGATAGGGGGTCTAATATCACTATTATTCGTATTATTCCGTATCCACCTAGCTTTAGTAAGACTGCTGCTAGTACTATTGATCCTGCTACAGGGGCTTCTACATGTGCTTTTGGTAGTCAAAGGTGTACTCCATATAATGGTATTTTAACTAAAAATGCGATTAGGCAGCCAGCTCATCAGATTATATGGCCTCAAGAATTGAGTTGTAGAGGTTGTGAATATTGGAGAACTAATATTGATAGTGTGCCCGTAGATTGCTGGAGAAGGAGAAGGGCAACTAAGAGCGGGAGTGATCCTGCTAGGGTATAAAACAAGAAGTAGGTTCCTGCATTGAGTCGTTCGGTTTGATTTCCTCATCGGGTAATAATGATAAGGGTTGGGATAAGTGTAGCTTCAAATATAATATAAAATATAATAATTTCTGTGGCGCCGAATGCTATAATTAGAAAGGCTTGTAGTGAGGTCAGGAGCGTAATATACAATCGTTGTCGGCTAATTGGCTCTGGATTAATGTGGTTTTGGCTGGCTAAAATTATAAGGGGAAGTAGTCAGCATGTTAGTACTAAAAGGGGGGTTGATAGTGGATCTGTGGCTAAGTATGTGTTGGAGGAAGTTCATCCAGTTTCAGATGTCCATTTAAATCATATTAGGCTAATGGAGGCAATTAGGAGGCTGTGTGCGGTTGCAGCTGTCCATAGTCATTTAGGAGAAGTTAATCAAATTGTTGGGAATAATATAAATGTGGGAATAAGTACTTTTAGCATTGTAGAAGATTGAGGTTTTGTAGTCGGTCAGTGCCGTGGGTACGAGCAGTGGCAACTAGTAGGGCCAGACCAGTGCTAGCTTCGCAAGCAGAGAAGGCCAAAAGTAATATGGGGGCCGTTGAAAATCCTGTAGATTCAAATTGTAGGGCTCATAGGGCCAGTGCAATAAATAGGGATAATATTATTCCTTCTAAACATAAGAGTGCGGAGAGTAGGTGGGTCCGGTGAAATGCCAGTCCTATTAGGCCTAAGATGAATGCTGAGCTAAAGCTAAAATGTACGGGTGTCATAAGGGGGCCGTGGAATTAAACCACGATTTTCTGAGCCGAAATCAGAGGTCTTGTTTTGGACTAGCTCCCTATTCTGCTCATTCTAAGCCACCTTGAGTTCATTCATAAATTAGTCCTAGGGTTAATAAGATTAGGACTGTTGTGGCTCAGAAGAATGTTCCAGTAGGATTGTTAAGTTGATCCCCTCAGGGTAATGGGAGGAGAAGGGCAATTTCTAGGTCAAAGAGAAGGAATAAAATAGCTACTAGGAAGAAGCGTAAAGAAAATGGCAATCGGGCAGATCCCAGTGGGTCAAATCCACATTCGTATGGTGATAGCTTTTCTGCGTCTGGGTTTATTTGTGGGAGTCAGAAAGAAATGGTTGCTAAAATTAGTGAAAGGGCGGCTGTAATAGTTAAAATGGTTATAATTAGATTCATTATCTATCCTTGGGGTTTAACCAAGACTGTGTGATTGGAAGTCACTTGTACTAACTTTAATACTAGAAAGATTATGAGCCTCATCAATAGATAGACACGTAGAGGAATAGTCATACTACGTCGACAAAGTGTCAGTATCAGGCAGCGGCTTCAAAGCCGAAATGGTGTTCGGATGTAAAGTGGTATTGGATTTGGCGTAGAAGGCATACTGCTAGGAAGGTTGATCCAATAATAACATGGAGTCCATGGAATCCTGTAGCTACAAAGAATGTTGAGCCATATACTCCGTCTGCAATTGTGAAGGGTGCTTCATAATATTCCATAGCTTGGAGAGCAGTAAAGTAGAGTCCAAGTAGAATTGTTAATGCTAGGGATTGAATAGCTTGTTTTCGTTCCCCTTCTATAATGCTGTGGTGGGCTCATGTAACTGTAACCCCGGATGCTAATAGTACAGCTGTGTTGAGAAGGGGTACTTCAAATGGGTCTAGGGGGGTGATTCCTGTGGGAGGTCAGCATCCACCTAGTTCTGGGGTAGGTGCTAAACTCGAGTGGTAGAATGCTCAGAAGAATCCTAGGAAGAAGAATACTTCGGAGGTAATAAATAAGATTATTCCGTATCGTAGTCCTTTTTGTACTGGGGGTGTGTGGTGGCCTTGGAAGGTTCCTTCTCGAATGATGTCACGTCATCATTGATACATAGTAAGAAGTAGGAGAATTAGTCCTAGAGTTATTAATGTTGTTGAGTGGAAGTGAAATCAGATTGCTAAGCCGGATGTTATTAGTAGGGCAGCGATAGCTCCGGTTAGTGGTCATGGGCTTGGATCAACTATATGATAGGCATGTGCTTGGTGGGCCATTAAACGTTTTCTTGTAGGTATAGGCTTAGAAGAAGTACAAATACATAAGCTTGAATTATTGCTACGGCTACTTCTAATAGTGTTAGTAAAAATAATACTGTGGCGGTTAGAATTGCTACTGTTGGTATCATTGGTAGGAGAACAAATACAGCTGTGGCAATAAGTTGAATTAGAAGGTGGCCTGCAGTTAAGTTGGCTGTGAGTCGGACTCCTAGGGCTAATGGTCGAATAAATAGACTAATTGTTTCGATAATAATTAGTACTGGAATCAGTGGGATGGGTGTACCTTCTGGTAACAGGTGACCTAAAGCTACTGTTGGTTGATTTCGTATTCCGATAATTACTGTAGCAAGTCATAGTGGTACAGCAAATCCTATATTGAGTGATAGTTGTGTCGTTGGTGTAAAGGTATATGGTAGGAGCCCTAACATGTTAATTGTAATTAAGAAAATTATTAGGGAGGCTAGTAGTAGGGCTCATTTATGTCCTCCTACATTTAGTGGGAGTATTAGTTGATTTGTAAATCGATTAATAAATCATCCTTGAATTGTAATAAGGCGGTTATTAATTCATCGAGATGATGAAGTTGGGTAAAGTACTCAGGGTAGTGCAATTGCGATGGCAATTAGTGGAATTCCTAGGTAGGATGGGCTTGCAAATTGGTCGAAGAAGCTTACTATCATGGTCAGTCTCAGGATTCAGTTTTGTGTTTTTCAGCACTTACTGGGGTTGGTTCATTTGGTGAGATGTGGCTTAAGATTTTAGTTGGAATAATAGTTAAGAAAACTAGTCAAGAAAATACTAAGATTGCAAATCAAGGGCCTGGGTTTAATTGTGGCATTTCACTAGAGGTGGTCGGGAATCACCAATCTTTGGCTTAAAAGGCCAACGCTTTGTCCAATATTTAGCTTCCTAGCGAGGCGTCTTCTAGTATTAGTGAGGATCAGTTTTCGAAGTGTTCTAGTGGTACTGCTTCAACTACAATTGGTATAAAGCTATGATTTGCTCCGCAGATTTCAGAGCATTGTCCGTAGAATACTCCTGGGCGTGAGGCGATGAAAGCAGTTTGATTTAGTCGGCCTGGGACTGCGTCTATTTTTACACCTAAAGATGGAACGGCTCAGGAGTGTAGTACGTCTTCAGCGGATACTAAGACACGGACTGGGGACTCTATTGGGACAACTATTCGATGGTCTGTTTCTAAGAGTCGGAATTGTCCTGGGGCAAGGTCTTGGGTAGGTACTATATAAGAGTCAAATCCTAGGTTTTCGTAATCTGTATATTCATAGCTTCAGTATCATTGGTGTCCTATTGCTTTGATTGTTAGGTGGGGATCATTAATTTCGTCCATAAGGTAAAGAATTCGTAGGGATGGTAGAGCAATTAATACTAAAATAACGGCTGGTAGAATAGTTCATACAATTTCGATTTCTTGGGAGTCTAAAATATATTTATTAGTAAGTTTGGTTGATACCATTGCAATAATAATATATAGCACTAGGGTGCTAATTAAAAACACAATTATTAATGCGTGGTCATGGAAGTGAAGAAGTTCTTCTATAACGGGTGATGCCGCGTCTTGGAATCCTAGTTGCGTTGGGTGTGCCATTAATTTTAAGTGTAAGACATGCAGGGATTTAACCTACAATTTCACCTTGACAAGGTGATGTAATCTTCATTTTACTAATGTCTTTAGAAGGAAGTGACAGAGTGGTTATGTGGCTGGCTTGAAACCAGCATATGGGGGTTCAATTCCTCCCTTTCTCGTTAATTTGATTGAATTTGAACAAATGCTGGTTCCTCGTATGTGTGGTAAGGAGGGGGGCAGCCATGGAGTCATTCCACATTTGTTATTGTTAGTTCTACAGATAACACTTCTCGTTTAGCGGCGAAGGCTTCTCATAGAATAAATAGGAACATAATTACCGCTACTAGGGAGATTAGGGATCCGATAGATGATACTGTATTTCATAGGGCATAAGCGTCTGGATAATCAGAATACCGTCGTGGTATTCCTGCTAGACCCAGGAAGTGTTGTGGGAAGAATGTGAGGTTAACTCCAATAAATATAACCCCAAAGTGGATTTTTGTTCAAGCGCTATGTAGAGTGTACCCTGTTAGTAGGGGGAATCAGTGTACAAAGGCTGCCATAATTGCGAATACGGCACCCATTGATAGTACATAGTGGAAATGTGCTACTACATAATAGGTGTCGTGGAGAACTATATCAAGTGATGAATTAAAGAGGACAATTCCTGTAAGTCCTCCCACTGTAAACAGGAAAATGAATCCTAGGGCTCATAGTATTGGTGTTTCTCATTTAATTGATCCTCCGTGAAGTGTAGCCAGTCAGCTAAATACTTTTACACCCGTTGGAATTGCGATGATTATTGTTGCGGATGTAAAATATGCACGGGTGTCTACGTCCATTCCGACAGTAAACATATGGTGGGCTCATACAATGAACCCTAGGAGGCCAATGGCCATTATGGCTCACACTATTCCTATATAACCAAATGGTTCTTTTTTACCTGAATAATAGGCTACAACGTGAGAAATAATTCCAAATCCTGGAAGGATTAAAATGTAAACTTCTGGGTGACCAAAGAATCAGAATAAGTGTTGATAGAGAATTGGGTCTCCCCCGCCTGCGGGATCAAAGAATGTGGTGTTAAGATTTCGATCTGTTAAAAGCATTGTAATACCGGCAGCTAGAACAGGTAGTGATAGGAGAAGGAGGACGGCGGTTACAAGTACGGATCAAACAAATAGGGGTGTTTGGTATTGGGAAATGGCTGGAGGTTTTATGTTAATGGTTGTAGTAATGAAGTTGATTGCCCCCAGGATTGATGAAACACCTGCTAAATGTAGTGAGAAAATTGTTAGGTCTACTGATGCTCCTGCGTGGGCCAGGTTCCCTGCAAGAGGGGGGTATACTGTCCATCCGGTGCCAGCTCCGGCTTCAACACCAGAGGAAGCTAGTAGTAACAGGAATGATGGGGGAAGAAGTCAGAAGCTTATATTATTTATTCGTGGGAATGCCATGTCTGGGGCTCCGATTATCAGGGGTACAAGTCAGTTTCCGAATCCTCCAATGAGGATAGGCATTACTATAAAGAAAATTATTACGAAGGCGTGGGCGGTAACAATTACATTGTAAATTTGGTCATCACCTAGAAGTGATCCGGGTTGACTAAGTTCAGCTCGGATGAGGAGGCTTAAAGCGGTTCCTACTATTCCGGCTCAGGCACCAAATACTAGATAAAGGGTACCAATGTCTTTGTGGTTGGTAGAGAAGAATCAGCGCGTGATTGCCACAGGTAGGGTAGCCGAGTGTTTAGGCGGTGGGTTGTAGCCCCGAAGACAGAGGTTTAAGTCCTCTTCCTATCAGCCCCGTGGTGAAGAAAACATATTGGATTGCAAATCCGAAGACGTAGATTAATACTCTGCCGGGGCTTTTCCCGCCTTTCTGAGTTAAACGGCGGGAAAAGTAGATGGATGCTCGCTGGCTTGAGCGCTTAGCTGTTAACTAAGAGTTTGTAGGATCGAGGCCTTCCCATCTAGTAAGGCCTTAGCTTAATAAAAGTATCTGATTTGCAATCAGGAGATGCGAGTTGATCTCTCGTAGGTCTTAATCAGGGACTAGAAGATTTTCACTTCTACTTAAAGCTTTGAAGGCTTTTGGTCTAATATTATCCTAAGTCCCTAGGTGGCTAGTATTAGAATGGTTGGGGTCATTGGCAGTAGTCCAAGGGTGGCTATGGTAAATAGGGCTAGAGGTATGGAGGTTTGGGTTGTTTGGGTTCGTCAGGGGGTGGTTGAGTTGGTTGTATTGGGGGAGATGGTTAATGTTATCGCGTAGCATAGTCGTAGATAGAAGTATAGGCTAATTAGGGCGGCTAGGGCTATGATTGTGGCGATAATGGGGAGATCTTGTTTTGTCAGTTCTTGTAAAATTAATCATTTTGGTATAAACCCTGTGAGCGGCGGTAGGCCGCCTAGTGATAATAATACTAGGGCAGTTGTTGCCGTTAGGATGGGGCTTTTTGATCAGGTTGTTGCTAGCGTGCTGAGTTTAGTTGTCAGTGATATTTTTAGGGTCAGGAATGCTGCGGAGGTCATGATAATGTATGTCCCTAGTGCAATCAGGGTGAGCTGGGGGGCGTATTGGATTACAATAATTATTCATCCTATGTGTGCAATTGAGGAGTAGGCTAGAATTTTTCGTAGCTGGGTTTGGTTCAGGCCTCCTCACCCGCCCACTAATGTAGATGTTACCCCTAGTAGTGTTAATAGTAGCGGGTCAATGTTTTGTGCTGTTTGAATGATAAGTGCGAAGGGGGCAAGTTTTTGTCATGTGGAGAGAATAAGTCCTGTTAATAGATCTAATCCTTGTATAACTTCGGGCATTCAGAAGTGTATTGGTGCAAGTCCAATCTTAAGTGCTAGGGCGGTTATAAATATTGTGTTAGCGAGGGGGTCTGATAGGTCGGTGATGTTCCATTCTCCTGTTATTCAGGCATTTGTTGTGCTGGCAAATAGAATTATTGCTGCTGCAGTGGCTTGGGTTAAGAAGTATTTTGTTGTTGCTTCTACTGCGCGGGGGTGGTGGTGTTGTGCTATTAGGGGGGTAATTGCTAGTGTGTTAATTTCTAGGCCTATTCAAGCTAGAAGTCAGTGAGAGCTGGCGAAGGTTAGAGTAGTTCCTAGTCCTAGGCTGGATAGTAAAATTATAAGTACGTATGGGTTCATTGGCGGAGGAGGGACTTTAACCGTCATGTTCGGGGTATGGGCCCGAAAGCTTCATTAGCTGACCCCGCCTTAGAAAGTGGTGTAAAGGAAGCACCAGGAGTTTTGATCTCCTGAGTATGGGTTCAATTCCCTTCTTTCTAGGAACTGAGGGGATTTTAACCCCTGTAATTCACTCTATCAAAGTGGTCCTTGGGTGCTCAGGCACAGTTCCTTAGTTATAGTTGTGGGGGGAGCCCCGCCAGTGCAATTGGCAGAGCGGTATGTCATAGTACAAAGGCTAGTGTGAGAGGGAGGAAATTTTTTCATACTAGGTGTATTAGTTGGTCATAACGGAATCGTGGGTACGAGGCTCGTACTCATAGGAATAGAATGGATAGAAGTGCAGCTTTAGTTATGAGGTTGATCGTTGTAAGTTCTGGTATGTTTGGGATGTGTGAGGCTCCTAAAAATAAGACAGCTGAGAGGGTGTTTATTAGAAGGATGTTGGCGTATTCGGCTAGAAAGAAAAGTGCAAATGGTCCTCCTGCATATTCTACGTTAAAGCCGGACACTAGTTCAGATTCTCCTTCTGTTAGGTCGAATGGTGCTCGGTTTGTTTCGGCTAGTGTTGAGATATACCATATTGCGGCTAAAGGCCAGGCGGGAATTAGTAATCAGATGCTTTCCTGAGTGGTATTAAATGTTTGTAGTGTATATCCCCCGGAGAAAATAATAACGGATAAAAGGATAAGTCCTAAGCTGACTTCATATGAGATCGTTTGGGCTACGGCTCGTAGTGCTCCAATTAGGGCGTATTTCGAATTTGATGCTCATCCTGATCCTAGGATTGAGTATACTGCAAGGCTTGATAGGGCCAGAATAAAGAGGATCCCTAGGTTAAGATCAGTTACTGGGTGAGGTATAGGTATTGGTGCTCATAAGGTCATGGCTAGGGTTAGTGCTAGTACTGGAGCAGCCAAAAACAGAAATGGGGAGGATGTAGATGGGCGGACGGGTTCTTTAATGAAGAGTTTTACTCCGTCAGCAATTGGTTGTAGTAATCCGTATGGGCCTACCACGTTTGGTCCCTTTCGTAGTTGCATGTATCCTAATACCTTTCGTTCAATAAGTGTTAGGAAGGCTACTGCTAAAAGTACGGGTACGATGTAGGCTAAGGGGTTAATTAGGTGGGTTATTAGGGTGTTTAGCATAAACTGGGAAGAGGATTTGAACCTCTGGTTAAAAGGGCTTAGGCCTTTCGCAATTTACCATGCTCTGCCACCCCAGTATGTCCTTATTTTGGCCAGCTGGGGTTTTGGCCCTCCCTTTATTTTATTTATTTGTTTTCATAAATTAGGGGTGGGGCGTGCCTTGAGCATTGGCCCCTCTTTTCCGATCCTTTCGTACTAGGAAAAGTAGCGTTACAGATAGAAACTGACCTGGATTGCTCCGGTCTGAACTCAGATCACGTAGGACTTTAATCGTTGAACAAACGAACCCTTAATAGCGGCTGCACCATTAGGATGTCCTGATCCAACATCGAGGTCGTAAACCCCCTCGTCGATATGGACTCTGGGAGAGGATTGCGCTGTTATCCCTAGGGTAACTTGGTTCGTTGATCGGCTTGTATTAGCCGGATCATATTTGGTCAGATGTTCTGTGGCTTAGAGATGTCTCTCTTAGTTTTAGGAAATTCTCCCGTTCCACCTGGAGGCTCTTTTTTCCTCCGTGGTCGCCCCAACCGAAGGTAAAATCTCATGTTCCACAAAGTTTTCACTTTTTATTGAGTTGCTTAACGTGGTTGAGTTTTGTACCTTAAGCTCCAAAGGGTCTTCTCGTCTTGTATTATTATACCCGCTTCTGCACGGGTAGATCAATTTCACTGACTGGAAAGGGGAGACAGTTAAGCCCTCGTTTAGCCATTCATACAGGTCTCTATTTAAAAGACAAGTGATTGCGCTACCTTTGCACGGTCAAAATACCGCGGCCGTTGAACTTGTAGTCACTGGGCAGGCTGGACCTCCTATACTTGGTTGTGTTGCAGGAGGCGATGTTTTTGGTAAACAGGCGAGGCTTGTGTTTGCCGAGTTCCTTCCTTTTCTTTTAGTCTTTCCTTTGTTGCACTCCAGTGTGGGGGTAACGATATTTAGGTTGTGGGTTTTTCTAGGTTTTTTTGTGATACCACATTGCTCTCTTTGGTTGAGTTCGTTAGTTGCCAATGGCTTGTCCGATTTGGCTTACACTTGTGCTTGGAGAAGGGCGGGCCTTCTTGTTACTCATTTTAGCATAATCTCTTCCATGTGGGCATGGGTTGGCCTAATAGTATTTAGGGGAGTAAGATATATTATCAGGATAATAAACTTCTATCTGTCTGAGCTTTAACGCTTTCTATCTAGGTGGCTGCTTTTAGGCCCACTAGAACAGTATGTTTTATGTATTATGATCTTTATCCTCCTAGAAAGGTTGTATCCTTTGTCAAAGGGGCTGTACCCCCTTTAACTAACTCTCGTATGTTTCTCTTGTTGTCTTATTAATGTTTATTTGATTTGGGGAGTACGAGGCTGAACTTCTATCCATTTCTTAGGCAACCAGCTATCACCAGGTTCGGTAGGTCTGTCACTTCTACCCGGAGCTCTTCCCACTCTTTTGCCACAGAGACGGGTTGGCCCTCAATAGGCTGTCTCGGGGTAGCTCACCTGGTTTCGGGGTTTCAAACTAAAGGTCTCTTTGCTTGGGTGTACTGGCTAAATCATGATGCAAAAGGTACAAGGTTTAATCTTTGCTTTTTATTGCTTATATGGGTTATTTCATTTCTCTTTCAGCTTTCCCTTGCGGTACTATTTCTATCGCTTTGTGGAACCTTTTCTGTCGCCCATACTCAGGTAAAAGAATGATTTAATTTTTAGTGTTAGGTCTATCTTATTTTATTTATATTGTTTAGTTATTAGGTAGTTAAGCTAGCTGTTTGGCTCAGGGCGATCCAACTTGCATGGATGTCTTCTCGGTGTAAGTGAGATGCTTGACTAACTCAGCCACACCCTGGGTTTGATCCAAGTGCACCTTCCGGTACACTTACCGTGTTACGACTTGCCTCCCCTTGTCAGTGCTATTATATTAGATATTTTTGGTGCATTTTGACAGGGGAGAGTGACGGGCGGTGTGTACGCGTCTCAGAGCCGGGTTCAAAGGGACACTCTATTTCCCTTTTACTACTAAATCCTCCTTCAAGCACTGTTTCATGGTGCATGTTCGTAATATTCTATGTTAGAAAATGTAGCCCATTTCTTCCCACTCCATGCGCTACACCTCGACCTGACGTTTTGGGTTGTACCCATTTTGCTTACTTTTATTACCTTCACAGGGTAAGCTGACGACGGCGGTATATAGGCTGGGTTGGCTAGAAGTGGTGAGGTTGAACGGGGGTTATCGGTTCTAGAACAGGCTCCTCTAGGGGGATCTGAGACACCGTCAGGTCCTTTGGGTTTTAAGCTAATGCTCGTAGTACCCTGGCGGACATCTATTGTAGTTGGATGTCTAAGTTTACGGCTGAGCATAGTGGGGTATCTAATCCCAGTTTGTTCCTCAGCTTTCGTGGGGTCAGGTGGGTTCATTAAAGTTACTTTCGTATTAGGGCTTCGGACGCCTAGAAGCGTATGACGGCCAAGGGGCCATTTGACTTTATTTTTATTTATCCTTAACCACCCTTTACGCCGTTGTAATATCAACTAGGGCCTCTCGTCTAACCGCGGTGGCTGGCACGAGTTTTACCGGCCCTCTTAACACTAACTGAGTCAAGTTTTCACTTATGGCTTAATGTTTATCACTGCTGAATTCCCTTGGGGGTGTGGCTCGGCTAGGCGTCTTGGGCTAATATTTGTGCCTGATGCCCGCTCCTCGTCCCCGGGCAGGGGGATTGAGGGCATATTCACTGGGGTGCGGAGACTTGCATGTGTAAGTTGAGTTAGAGCTGATAATAAGGTCGGGACCATGCCTTTGTGCATGCGGAGATTTTTAGGTCTCATCTTAGCATCTTCAGTGCTATGCTTTGTATTAAGCTACGCTAGCTAAATAATGTTAGAAAATTTAGTGTGGAGGTGATTTTTTGGGGTTTTTGGCAGAGATTTTTGGGTGATTACTGAATTGGGAAAAAAAAACCGATGCACATATATATATATATATATAATGGGATGCCAATTCGTACCTCAACTCGTTGGCTTACACGTTCTTGGGTCCTCCTTGGTTTCGGGGTTTGACAAGGATAACAGGATTCTTTGAGCGTAGGGGGTAGGGGGGTTTGTCGCGCAAAAACCAAAGGGGGCACTATATAAGGATAAGTTGAATAAGAGATGAATATGTTATGCACTTGAGTTAGAAGTATGCAGTTCTTAAATTATGTCTTACGATAATTCATTTATATAATCACATTCAAGGAAAATGTTCAACCTTAAACCAACATTTGTGCCTGCACTCTGAGATGCAAGATGAAAGGAAACCAAAAAAAAAATACCTTATGCATATAAAAGAACGCTCGGCATGTGGGGTAATGAACCATATGTACCACACCATTAATCAGATGCCAGTATAATTATCCGAGGGTGGAGTATTACAGTTATGTACCTGAAATAGGAACCAGATGCCAGTAATAGTTCACATTGTGCAACCCCCACAATTGATGTCCCTGATTCTATCATGCATGATATTCCTTTATATAAATGGTTGGTGGTCTCTTACTACATTAATATGTTTGAATAAAACCTTAGTTGAGTCATTCAAGGAAAAATGTGGGGACAATTTCTTGGGGAATAATATATTACCCGGGTTAAAATAATTTAACTTGTGAGTCTTAAGATTATGCTTTATGCATACCTTAGTTCATATGTACTTGCTTTGGGGTTAATATAATGATATGGTGATAATACATATATGTACTAATACACTAATGTAATATCATGCATATTATGCATTAAACCATACAGGGATGGTTATCC